GTACTTTTCCCGTTAGCCCATAGGGATCGGACACCCATATTCCAGGACCATACGAGCCCGTTACATGAAATGCACCAAAACCAAAACAAGCCACTCCTGAAAGAAATAAATGAATTCCAAAGATCTTGGGTAAATCCAAAGAAGGTTTTCCTGTGCGTTCATCGCAAAATATTTCTAGATCCCAATATACCCAATGCCAGATAGCTGCCAAAAAGCATAAACCAGAAAACACAATATGTGCACCAGCTACACCTTCATAACTCCAAATACCCGGATTCGTTGCAGTACCCCCTGTGATACTCCAACCACCCCACGAATTGATAATTCCTAAACGAGTCATGAAGGGTATAACAAACATACCCTGTCTCCACATTGGATCAAGAATGGGGTCAGAAGGATCAAAAACTGCTAATTCATACAGAGCCATCGAACCGGCCCAACCAGCAACCAGAGCTGTATGCATTATATGAACAGAAAGCAACCGGCCGGGATCATTCAATACAACAGTATGAACACGATACCAAGGCAAACCCATGGAAATACCCCTTTATCAAAGATAAATAGACACTATGTAACTTTATTGCATTGGAAAAGACTGTACTATGACTATTCTATGTACCTCCCTTGTTCAGTGGATTCTTTCCGAACAGGGTCTAATATTTGTTCTATTCTGTTGGTAATAAAATAATGGAACAACTCTGTTCGTAGGAACAAAGAGAAGCAGATTTATTCTATACTCGATAAGTACCAATACGCAATGGGGGTTGATACCATTTTCTCTGAGCGAATGCGTACATACTTATTCATCGCCCTATTCATAAAAATTTGACTTTATTCATTCGGCTTTTCTTTATGATTTTTTCTAATCTATGGATAAAATAAATACGAGCTAAAAGCCAATATATATTAGAAAGACAATAAAATCATTTTGTTACGTTTCCACATCAAAGCGAAATACAGTACTTAGTTCTTTTTTCTTTCATTTAATGCCTATTGGTGTTCCAAAAGTACCTTTTCGAAGTCCTGGAGAGGAAGATGCATCTTGGATTGACGTATAGTGCGACTTGTCAGACATATTGGGTCATATGGGATTTTATTTTCCCGTTTTCTCCCCCGATCGAGATATCCTCTGTTTCGCCCAACAAAGATTCAGCGAATCATCAGAAATTTGGAGCGTGAAGTTCAATTAGATCCGATCCATTTTAGGGGATTAATATTACATTGCTTCGAATAATTTATGGTTGATTTGGTTGGACTAAAAAATGAAGTATCCAGGCTCTGTTTAGAAAAAACCAATTGATTGGTAATATATCTACGATTCCTAGTTTTAGAATAAATGATTCCTATTTGGCTTATTTGTCAAGCCAGTTAGTGTTAATAAATATTTGGTAAGAAGGTAGGAAATACATTAACAAGGGGGCAGAAAGTCATAATAAAAAGAAATGGTAATGGAGGCCTTTGTCCTATATGTACAAATAAAACTCGGGCAAATCTTTACCCAGAGTAGAGCATAAACCTAAGAAGATGAAAGAGACCCAATCAGTAACAAGAAAATACCATAGAGATTTGGATTGAATCTCGATGAAACAATACATCAATGAGAAGTTAATTCGATGAGTTTAGTGACTTATTCTATTTATTTTATTTAATTTAGTAAAATTAAAATAAAGTAGTCAAAACTCGTATCTATTGAAGAAGAAAAACCCTTTCGTTAGAAGACAGAAAGAGCCTGTTATGAGAAAAGAAAGAGGACTGGAATCTATACATTGATTCGTTTTTTTTTGTTTTCGCCATTTTTTTGAACCGTATGCATCAAAAGGTGCATGTACGGTTTCTAAGGGATACACTTGGACCCTAATCAACCGACTTTATCGAGAAAGAATACTTTTTTTAGGCCAAGGAGTTGATAGCGAGATCTCAAATCAACTTATTGGTCTTATGATATATCTCAGTATCGAAGATGATACCAAAGATCTGTATTTGTTTATAAACTCTCCCGGAGGCTGGGTAATACCCGGAATAGCTATTTATGATACTATGCAATTTGTGCGCCCAGATGTCCACACAATATGCATGGGGTTAGCCGCCTCAATGGGCTCCTTTATCCTGGTCGGAGGAGAAATTACCAAACGTTTAGCATTCCCTCACGCTTGGCGCCAATGGGTTTTTTGAGATAAAAAAACAAAAAAGAAGACTATGCCTTCGCCCTATGAAATAGGAATATTAAGTAGTAATAGTAGCATGGCACTTCGAATTCGATATGATAAATTTTTGCATTGTCAACAAATTAGATTATATATCGAGAGGGTAGTATGAGATAAAGGATATTTCCGATTTTCTCTTATTTTATTTATCGGGTGTCCAGCTCAGCGTCACAAGCTCTTTTGTTTTTTGGATCTTAACACTATTTCTATTATGTAACGAGTAGGAAAAAAACAAGATTTTTACTTATTTGATTTGATTGGATCAAAAAGAAACTTTGGGATTGCTGAATTACAGACCAAAAAATAATACAAATTAAATTAATATATTAAGATTAAGGCAACGGGGCCATCATAGTATTTTTAACTCCTACAAAAAGAAGGGTGGCATTTTGATCATTTAACCATCTGGGTCTAATATATTCTTCTCTTTCTTCAATGGAGGGGAGAGGTCAATTTGAGTGTAGAGCCGTATGCATATGCAATGTACAAAAGATGCCCGTACGGTTGTTTAATTCTATCTTTTTCCTATTCTTTTTTATCTTTCTTTTCTCTTCACTTCATGATCATCCTGCGAGATAGAGGGACCTTTTATTATGTTATATCATCAGGGTAATGATCCATCAACCTGCCAGTGCGTTTTATGAGGCACAAACGGGAGAATTTGTCCTGGAAGCGGAAGAACTGCTCAAACTACGCGAAATCCTCACAAGGGTTTATGTACAAAGAACCGGCAAACCCTTATGGGTTGTATCTGAAGACATGGAAAGAGACGCTTTTATGTCTGCAACAGAAGCACAAGTTTATGGAATTGTCGATCTTGTAGCAGTTGAAGGAAAATAACATGGATTTCACGCAAATCTATGATTTGCGATTTTCTCTCTGAGTTTATTTAAAGGAATTGATAATCATCCGGTTAAGATCAATCTAAACCAGTCCATTATGTATACAATTCAGTATGCCAACTATTAAACAACTTATTAGAAATACAAGACAGCCAATCAGAAATGTCACGAAATCCCCCGCTCTTCGGGGATGCCCTCAGCGTCGAGGAACATGTACTCGGGTGTATGCGCGACTCGTTTAGATCATATCATGAGCTGGCACAAAAGCCATTTCCAGTATCAATGATCAATACCGGGGGATAGCATAGATTTTATTATTTTTTTAAATAGTGAATGTAGCCCCCCATTTGATTATGGATGAATTTTATGGTTTCCCCCAGCCAAATCCAATCAAATCAAGATGAGAAGCCATTTTCCATTGGTAACAAACGGTTATCCATTAAGCGGAGGAAAGCTTATTTAAAAAGCATAAAGATTGGGTTCCTGCTCTGGCAAGAACGGACTAAGAGGGTCAACTACTCAGCTAATTTTCATAATTAAATACCGTTACTGTATAGTTAGATCTCGTTGTGAAAGACCTATTACTAGATAATTCATGGGTAGAGCCAAAAAGGATGAACTATACAAGTTACCAATAACGTTGATGAAATGAAGGAAGGGCTCCGGTGTATAGAGAAGACCTCAGCGTTTAAGAAGTCACCATAGAAACGATGGAACCCACTATTTCTTTCTCTTTATCCATTTATAGTTTTTATTTACTCTATTTTTTACACTTATCGCAGAATACAATTTCTTATTTCGTAGCGAAATGCCTAAAAAAACAAAAAAAAATAGTGGTTGGGAAGGTTATAGCAGCCAAAGCCAGTGGAATTTTTATTTTATACATTGGAAACATCCGTTTTGTTATTACTAAATTAGGAAAGGCTAAAAGACTAACTGAAAGAAAAGAAATCAATTAGTTATTTGTCAAAGTTTCATCTATTCAATGACTAGAATTAGACGGGGATATATAGCTCGGAGACGTAGAACAAAAATTCGTTTATTCGCGTCAAGCTTTCGGGGGGCCCATTCAAGACTTACTCGAACTATTACTCAACAGAAAATAAGAGCTTTAGTTTCGGCTCAGCGGGATCGGGATAGTAAAAAAAGAAATTTTCGTCTTTTGTGGATCATTCGGATAAATGCAGCAATTCGCGAAAGGGTCGTATCCTATAGTTATAGTAGATTAATACATAATCTACATAAGAAACAGTTGCTTATTAATCGTAAAATACTTGCACAAATAGCTATATCAAATAGGACTTGTTTTTCCATGATTGCGAATGAGATAATAAAAGAAGTAGATTCGAAAGAATCTACCAGAATAATTTAAAAGGGGGTTTCCCGGAGTTCATTCCCCGGGAAGGTCGAATCAAAATTCCTATGATAAAATAGGCTTTAGGATAAAATAGGCTTAAAGTAGTCAAAATGAATGAACGCATTCAATAAAAAAAGCTTTCGCCGATTTGTTTTTTTCTTACCACACGATAATCAAATCTAGATCGTCGAAAAAACACTAATCTGCGTTTGAGTTCGGATTAAAATTATGACGAGTCGAGTCAAGAAAGATTAACCCTATTTATTTCTGGTTCGAAGACCAGTAGTTCTAGCAGTCGACTCGTCGGTTCTTTCAAATTGTTTTTCATTATTCAGAAAGGGTAACAAAGATAAAATACGGGCTTGTTTTATAGAAATAGTTATTAATCGTTGTTGTTTCAAGGTCAATTTATTCACCCGTCTAGATAATATTTTTCCTTGTTCACTAATAAATCGACTAATTAAACTCATGTTTCTATAATCAATTCGATCCCCCGATTGAATCGGGGGCAAACGCCTACGAAAAGATCGCTTCGATTTAAGAAAAGATCGCTTGGATTTATCCATGGTTTGTTTGTTTTTGTTTATTCCTTATCTCGAAAATCCGATTTCCTATTTCTTAATTCATTAGTTAAAGCTACTCTAATTAAAATCGAATTTAGTTATTTTATATCCCCTTCCTTGAAAGGGTAACATACAGACACTCAGTTAGATCTATTTCTTTATCTCCCCATGAATCGTATGCTTGTAACAATAAGGGCAGAATTTTTTCAATTCTAATCGATTAGGCGTATTGCGACAATTCTTTTGAGTAGTATATCGGCCGATATAATAACTAATAACGCTTTTTCGAATGTGTTACATTCCAAAATTGCCGTTACTCGTACATCTTTACCCTTTGCCATGAATCCTCCGTTGGATTTTTTAGTTACTCATATTTTCGATTCCAAACGAAGGAAGGAAGGAAAAAATAGAAGTTAATAACTTTAAATCCAATTATAACAACTATAGTAAATCAAAGTCATAATAAAATAATAAGTAATACAAAAATTTCGAAACTCTATTTCAAATCGAAGTGCAGTCCAGTTTTCATTTAAATATCTTGGAATACCTTTTCCTTCTATTATGCGCAGTTTCGATTCTACCCCCATCTCCCTATGATGAAATGAATATTCATTTACATTTAATTCGAGAATTCGAACTTGAACTCGAGTCTCGCAGATGTTCGCTTTTCTTTTTTCTCTTTCCTTCCTTAGTTGAAAAAGGGAAAAGGGCGAAAGCGGAGAAGGGGGGGTTAGTCACAGATATTTGATTGTATCTTTAATTTTCAACTATAATGAAAAAAAGGGGAATGTCAACGCATCCGGAAAAAAACGATTAATCTCTATCAATAGACCTGCTAAAGCCCCGAACCAAAGTGTACTTAGTACTGGTGCCACGGAGAGATATGTTTTGAAATCTCGCATTGAAAAACCTCCCTTTTATTTTAATTATTTTCATTTCATTTTATGTATTACAATAATGCATATATGATCAGACGCATATGTAGTTAAGGACCAGTTAGAGTTATACACCTAACCCTTAACTTAAGTTCAATTTAATTGTACAACGATCTGTTAAATAAGATTTTGTAAATAAGATTTTGCCTTTTCGCAAAACCTTAAAACTAAAAAAACATCTTGCCGAGCACTTACGAAAAATAGAATACTCATTTAGTTTTGTATATAATATTAACTTAAATAAAATAATAGGTTAAATGAGACCAAAAAGACTATAAAGGGAAGAAAATTATGTATATCAACGAACGAAATAACAATTGGAAAACAAGACAGTAATTCTATACAATGACACTGTAGAACAATGGAAGGGATGTGGCGCAGCTTGGTAGCGCGTTTGTTTTGGGTACAAAATGTCACGGGTTCAAATCCTGTCATCCCTAGCCATTACTGCTCAAAGTAGCAGTAATGGGGGATCAACTGAGATCGATTCAAATTAGACATAACTTTCATTTTTATGCTACTATCCATAAATCCCCTTTTTATATTTATAGTCTATTCGGATAAGAAAGCGCTCTTAGTTCAGTTCGGTAGAACGTGGGTCTCCAAAACCCGATGTCGTAGGTTCAAATCCTACAGAGCGTGATTGTTTAGTCTTAGGGCAAAATTAGACTGAGCTAGATTCAGTAATGTGCACAGCAATAGGAATTTGACCTCCTGTGTATTAAAAAAAAGGAGGAGGTCAAAAGAGCATAGTAATTAATCAAAGGTCTAACTGATCACCACGCCTGTATTGTAAATATGCAGTTACAAATAATCCAGCCAAAGTAATAGGAATTAGACCTAACACGATTCCAAATAGAAAAACTTCAATCATTTCAATTTGTTTGAAAGAAAAAAAGGAATATCTATACCTAAATATTAATACGAATTGATATGAATCTCAATGACCGGCAGTTCACAATTGGGATAATAAGTAATTATCGAATAAACAAAACATCACATAAGGATTTCTTTTTATGTTTATGAATTGCTCATTTCAAATATTAATTTTAAATAAGTCGTATTTTGCTCAAACCAATAAATAGAGCTGAGGTTATAGTTAAAGCTGCTAGTAGAAAACCAAAATAACTAATTATAGTAAGCATTAACGGGCTAAATGAAATAGGGTTTTTATACATATGTTTAGAAAGCACTTACCTAAATTTCCATTTTTGCAAAATAGGAGGATACCCCAAAATCCCAATTGAACGAATAAGTTCAATTGAAAGTTTGTTATTCATCTATCGTTATAGATGGCACCAAGAAAGAGAAAGTAACAAGGATATAAAATGAAATCGATTCATCATCTGTAACATCTACCCATCCTGGGATTTTACTCAACCAAGTAACTTTTTGGTAAACTAATCATAAGAGATGAGTCGTAGAACTTCAGAAACTCTTTTGAAATTAGTATGGAATCAAATTCGAAAATCATTTCGATTTTGATCATTTCTTCTATTGAATCTATTGTTAATTTTAGAGCGAAGAGTAGCCAAATCCAAATAAAACTTTGAACTTTACTTTAAGTTTAACTCATTAGATTCAGATTCAGTAATAGGT